CCGTATGAGCATTCGGTACATGTATCAGTCCGTGGAAGAGTGAAAGGGTCACCACTACTGAGGATCTCCCCCCTAATCTTAGATAGGTCGTCTGAGGGTTCGCCGCGGTTCATTGCTGTGCTTACACACTAGGCTACCCTTCTCCGAAAGCTCCGCGGGACTACCTACCACTAGTCTTCGGCCGGAGGGGTTTATTGCACAAAAACGCCGGGACGCAGGCTCCCGAAGAGGGAAGCCCAACGAATGTCAGATGCAAAGCCCCGCACCTCATTAAGATCATATTGGCATACTCTCCCAAAAAAAAAAGAGCAGACCCCATTGAAGACGAGAGTGAGGTACAACAAGGCCATTTCTGTCCACCGCCCTTCTCACGGAGCCGTACGTGGACGTTACCGCTCATACAGCTACCAGCCGGCAAGCAGTTAGCCTCCCTCTAAAAAGAATGGAAGTATGGATGAATCGACATCAAATAGAGGTATTAGGTTTTTTTTTTTTCAGCAATAACAGGAGCCGAGCTTTTTTCACAAAAACATACGGGTCCTCCCCCCTATCCACGGCGCCCTTGACATTTATGAGGACTCACTGGCTCCTTCTCCCGTGTACATCACCGCTTATGATAATTCGATAAGGCCAGGCCAGCAAGAGGCAGGCTGATTGCCGATGTCCAAATAGGCCTGAAAAACGCCAAACCTTTTGGTCCACCTTCCATGTCATAGATATCCTCACTTCATTCAACTTACTCCTTGGAAAGCCTTGGTTGCGTGAGGCCGGATCCTCCACATACCATCAATGTTTAAAGTTTCCGTTCTGAGGTTCTATTGTTAAGGTCTCTGCCGAAGTTCAACCGGCATTGACCGCAGCGAGAACGTGAGCTTCATGCCTTCTATAGAATTAGTTAGGAGGTCAGTTCGTGCCACTAGAGAGTATGGAGATGGCTCCTTCCACCCGGTCCTAGACATCAATACTCCTGGGTCTCCCCCTTTTGGTCATACCGTTATCATCCGAAGAAAAGAATACCCGAAGGCTCTTGCCTTGTGTATAAAGCTTATATTATAAGGAAAGAACTTTGGGAGGAAAAGAGAAAGCGAGAGAAACCCCATCCCTCTCTTTCAAGAGGATTCGCGGCATGTCAAGCCCTGGTAAGGTTCTTCGCTTTGGCTAAGATAATTCGTCTTGCCAAGCGAGTTTCGGCAAGTACATTGACCCCACACAAATCACGTTCACGAAACTAAAACTACTTGCTATATTTATATACGCAATTCATTTCGCCTCACTCGACTCTATATCTAGCCAAAGGTAAAGACTTGCATTCAGTTACTCTGAGAAAGATCCGGTTATCTTATGGTTAGGATTCTTCTTTATCTTTTATCTTACTTTGTTTGAGTTGAATAAGAATAAGGAAGGAGGGAGTCCGGGAGAAAAGCCAAAGTAGAGTAGATTGATAGATTCATAGTACGTTTGAAGCCTATCAGATCAGATGGTACAAGATTTTTGAAGATCTTGATCTACTAATGCTCATCCTCAAAAGGGTGATATTAGTAGTGTCCGACGGTTACACAAAATAACTTTGCATTGGAGCGCACCTATTCGCTAAAGAGGTACTTAGGTTAGTTAGGAAGTCTGGTCCCTTATTCACTGCACTTTACTTGAAGCAGTGCGCCGTAAGCCTGTTGAAGGCTTGCTTACGGCGGGGATCCATGGCAACCAACCCTATTACCTTTTCCAGTAGCTTTAGCTGGTTCTGGATATCCTAAGATTATACCATCTTTTCATAGAAAAATGATAAGACGAAAAGATGATAAGGCTGATTTACTTGTGAAACTCTATCTTTCTTTCTTCATTCAGTCTTTGTCGAGCCGCCAAACGGCTGTCGAACAGAATTGTAGAGTCCACAGTCTCTCTTCCTGAGTCTAAAGAAAAAGGAAATAGGTCAAGCAAGAGGACTTAGACAATTCCTCAGGCTACCTAGTTATTGGTCTTGAAGAGGAAGGATGAAGTGATTCTTTCATACCATAGTCTACCTTTTCCAACTAAGTGATTGAAATAGCTGTCTTAGGGTCCATCCTCTTTCTAAGAGTTGGGCACTTATGTTTACTAAACGAACAGGCTAGTTGGTTGTCTTAACCATTTAACCAAAGACCAATCTATGTATAGAAAAGAAACCAAGTGAACGAACAAGTTCTCTTAACTAACAAAATTATGTATCGGAAAGGATGTTGGATGACGGAACGATGACTTAATGCTTATTAATGGATTTTGATTTTGAGAAATGACGTTAGTGATAGAACGATTCAGTAGCGAATCTTCAAAGTTTTCCATTTTGGAGAAAGCGGCAGGCCCAGTGAGCTCTCCAATAGTGCACCGAAAGGGGGCCGGAGAGCCGGTAACCTTAGATCGCCTAAGATCGAAAAGCACTCGGTTTACAGCCAAGCAACGACAAAGAAAAAAGAGTCCCATCTCGTTCTTGATTGGTAAACCCAACCGGCCAACAAGTCTCTCTTTTTTGGGGGGGAGCAGAGCACGGTTACAAACAAATATATCATGAATGAGCAGGCGTTAGTTCTCTATGGACATACAACGTCCAGTGATGTCCAATTTATGCTATCGGATACTAGGAAGATGTCTTTTGATAGTCTGTCAAGTACCTCTTCAACTAGGTCAGATGCGGAAAGCGCTCCACCTTACTTTGAGGGGAGACTTAATAGAATCTCTAATGAATCCACTAAGTGGGTTAGGAGAAGCGGGAGGCAATTACCTCCCGAATGGACGATGCCCGACCTTGTTCGGGCTGTTATTTCCGACAGTAGCACGTCAACGAAAATAAAGAAAGAAATTACATAGATAACGATAAGAATCGCAGTGCGCTCTAATCTTGACAGTTTCCATTTTGGAGAAAGCGGCAGGCCCAAAGAGCTCTACAGTAGTGCCTTGCTTGGTCGGTTCGAATCCGGCCAAGTCCTAGGGTAGGGACGCACGTAACAGACGTTCGTATGAACTAGAACCTGGAGTGACAAGTCGGCTCCAGCAAGCACGGAGCCAAAGGTCTTGGTTGAAACTTTGGCACTGTGGACACCAGCTAACGTAGGTGACCCTTCACTAGATTTGCTTGAAGGCTCCCCTTTACCTTTGGTAGGCATTCCCCCTATCTCACCAAATGTCGGGACAGAGGTACTGGTGTCAAGAGGGCTTTGACCAAAGTTGATTATGAATCGCTTTGTTTCGTGCGTGCCGCCATTACGATGGCAGCCAGTCTTCGGGGCTGGATCAGCTATTCTTTCTTGCGGCTTTTCTTGCTTTGGCGGGAGCTGCATGGTCCTTGGATTTGACTGGCCTTCTCTATTTCCACCTATTTGGTGCTCTATATTGGTTTGTCATTTATCTCTCTATATAGAGATTAGGTGGTGGGTATATGAAAGAACGACATTATGGATAAATAAGACATGGCTTTTCCAAAAGATGAAAAGAGCTTTCACGCTAGAAAGACAAGCTATCTTCTTTTTTTTACAAAAAGGTTTCCTGATAACTAACTAGTTTTGGAATTTATATTTTTTGTTATCAACTGATGTATCCAGAAATCGAAAAGGGGAATTTGGTTAATCCCTTACAGGTTATCGCGCAGCTTTCCTGTTTTTTATTTAACTTTACTTTAAGTACTCCTTTAAATTAAACAAGTCAGGGTAAGACGCCTTCTTATTTTGTCTTTTTTTCTCAGCCTTCTAAGTAGTCTTCACCTGCAAGGGAAAGATTGGGAAATCCTTTCTTTACTTCTGTTTTTATTATTTATAATTATTAAATTATTTCCACTAGATTATGCCAATTTAATCATCTTTTTTGGATACTTCCTTGATCAAGGGCTAGCTAAGTGGGGCTTTTCCCTGACTAGTCAAGTGGTAAGTAAGGTAGGGCGCTATTCGATGAAGAAAAAAGACTTTAGGAAAGTGGTTCAGGTAGCTCAGCTGGTTAGAGCAAAGGACTGAAAATCCTTATGTCAGTGGTTCGAATCCACTTCTGAGCGGGCTTTGGGTCCAAAGGACAGGTAGCCGAGCCGGATTTTCTTAAATAAATAAATTCAAGTTAATTAAAGAGGAAGCAAAAATAAAATGTGAGCGCTCCTGTCCTGCACTAGACGGCTTTTTGGCGTCGCCCTATCTTGTCTTGCTGGAGGCAGATTTTCTAAAAAAAAGCGGTTGATTACTCGGATTGGTTCTCGCGTCCCTATGCCCAAAAGGATGGGCGAGTTCGGTTCGAGTCTTCATCGATCGGGTGGATCTATATGCTGAGGGGGGTGAGACGAGGTGTAGCGCAGTCTGGTCAGCGCATCTGTTTTGGGTACAGAGGGCCATAGGTTCGAATCCTGTCACCTTGATGTGATGGGCTGAAAGTGCACAGCCCGGCACAGCCTAAAGAGGCTGGCGAAATTTAGGCAAAATTAATTAAAAAAAGCAAATGAACTAGATTCTTCGATCCATGCTTTTTTTATTTTAACTTCCATGGGTTTTGCGCATCAATGGGTTCTTGATTCTGATCACCCATTCTTGAAGAAGCTTTCTCTCTCTTTTGGTTGGTTTCTCTGATAAAATTTGGATCTTCTGAGTCAATACAATCATATCTTTCGCTTCTGTGGATGCTGTTTCTCGGGGAATTGATGCTGCTGATCCAAGGTTGATGCACTAGAGATGGAGAGGATGCTCATGGTGGGGCTTCTTTGTGTGCACCCAGACTCTGAGAAGAGGCCAAGAGTGAGAGATGCAGCTAGGATTCTTAATTGTTTGTGTATGTGCAGTCCTTCTGTGTGTAGAACATTGGCTCATGCGTCCAATGGGTAGCACCTGACTGTTCCCAGTTCAGTTGGAACAGAAGTCACCAGCTTTCATTGGCGGGAAGCTGACTGATGTCTTCCTAGTTGACGACAATGCTAAACCTGTCACGACCGTAGTGGGTCAAATAGAATGATTACTATATTACCTTGCATAAAGAAAGCAGCTCGGTCTATGAGTCCAAGATATCTGTACCTGTCAAGTGGAAGAGTAAGAGTGGCAGAGTCTAATCTGGTAAATATCTCCTATAATATAATAAGGCGGAGAACGGATAATAACTCGGGAAATGTCCGATTTCGGAGATCAGTGTGCCTTTCTTTTGATCAATAGAACAGGAAGAGGAGTCAGCCAAAAAGAAAAAAGTAATGACCACCAAGATACGCATAGTGATTCGATCACCTCATATTGATAAAAAGTCCAGAGAACAATTTGAAATGGAAATCAAGAAACAATTTCTGGTCATAAAAACAGAAAAGCATGAATTGCGAAAGAAGTCTATCTTTTCGTTCGTGATCTTAGTTTTTGTGCTTTCTTTGGTCTATTATCTTTGTTTCATGCTGGATTCTATGGAAGCATTCGAGAGTCTGGTCAGGAGACTTGCTTGCTCACTGAGCAAGCCTTATTTATCCAGACTCTTACTTCGGAGTGGCTGCTCCGTTACTCTCATCATGGCCATTGGATTAGCTCTACGGGCCTTCTTCCTCGCGTCCATGGGAAATTACATGATGCCTCACGGAGCTGGCGAATCCTCCAATTCCGATTTGTTTACGTACACTAGCGGGTGAGGATTCGCCCAGTTCCGGGCGTAGTAGAAGTACCCCATCGGTCAATCAACCGGGGGAACTGCCTCCCGCTCTTCCTGTTATGCAGGAAGCTGCTAATCAGGCTCTGCCCTACCCTTTTCAAGAGAATGAGATAATCGGCGGGGATTGTGTGGAATCCATCCAACGGAGGCTTTTGGCGAACAACCCGTCTCCTTCAGCCCATGCCATTCAACTGGCCCGGATTCAGGCCGAAGACCTATTCGAGGTCAAGGTCGAGATTGTCAGGGTCATGTCTGGCCTTCATCCTGAAGGAGATTGGCTGGGACGGGGAGCGCGGGCCCTAGACAACCCCCGCTCCTCCACGGGAGAGCAATCCTTGGAAAGACTTAATATCGTTCTGTCGGATCTCAAAAGTGGGGGAGTCAATTCCGATTCCTTTCAGGAATTCAAGGATAGGGTCCTCCTTCGGATAACGGATGAGACCGCACACTCCACGGCCTAGGACATGGATGCCTAGCTGGCTTCTTGCTTGCAAGGCTTTGGTTTATCTGGTATTGAGCAGTGAAAGTCGGACTGTACATGAATGAAGTTGCTTCAAGCCTTCCCGTTTCGTATCAAGAAGCTATGGCAAACGAAGAGTCGACGATTGCTACTAAGAACCTAACAGAACTTTTCAAAGACCACTTTGTAGAGCCGCTTTCAGGTTGTTTTGTTAAAGGGTTTGAGTGCTCCTTGCTTTTCCTTTTGAGAATCGACTGTGAACTCAGGTCATGGTATGGGATGCTATCCTTACTTTATATATGTTCTTTCTTATCCCGGTAAAGAAGTCAAGCAGGAAGTCCAGTAAGCCAAGGTGAGATCCCGGGAAGACCCCCTATAGTTGAGCAGTTTGCAACTCCGGTCAGTTCAAGCACACAGCCGACTTGAAGCTATCAATTCGATCTCTCACCTACAGCTGGAACAGCCTTCTTCATTGACACTGATACAGTGAACTACTTGAAGCGGTACGATAATCAGGCTTCCGGCACCTCTGTTTGCTTTGTGTTGGTCATAAGGTTATAGTTACCTTTTTCCCATGCTTTTTGTTGGTCAACAACCAACCACAACTCAATAGAATGAATTCTTAACTCTAAAGGAGAAGTGAACCGTTCAGGCAAGCGAAGCGGTTTGCTTTCTCAGAAAAAAGACAACGAACGTTAGGAAGATGACAGGCAAAATCGCAATCCCCAGCCCTCTTGAACAATTTGAGATAATCCCTTTTCTTCCTATTCAGATAGGTGACTTGTATTTCTCATTCACAAATCCCTCTTTGTTTATGCTGCTCACTCTAAGTTTGGTCTTACTGCTGGTTCATTTAGTTACTAAAAATGGAGGAGGAAAGTCAGTACCTAATGCTTGGCAATCCTTGGTAGAGCTTATTTATGATTTCGTGCCGAACCTGGTAAACGAACAAATAAGTGGAAATGTGAAACAACAGTTTTTCCCTTGCATCTCGGTCACTTTTACTTTTTCGTTATTTTGTAATCTCCAGGGTATGATACCTTATAGCTTCACAGTTACAAGTCATTTTCTCATTACTTTGGGTCTCTCATTTTCTATTTTTATTGGCATTACTATAGTGGGATTTCAAAGAAATGGGCTTCATTTTTTAAGCTTCTCATTACCCGCAGGAGTCCCACTGCCGTTAGCACCTTTTTTAGTACTCCTTGAGCTAATCCCTCATTGTTTTCGCGCATTAAGCTCAGGAATACGTTTATTTGCTAATATGATGGCCGGTCATAGTTCAGTAAAGATTTTAAGTGGGTTCGCTTGGACTATGCTATGTATGAATGATCTTTTATATTTCATAGGAGATCTTGGTCCTTTATTTATAGTTCTTGCATTAACCGGTCTGGAATTAGGTGTAGCTATATCACAAGCTCATGTTTTTACGATCTCAATCTGTATTTACTTGAATGATGCTACAAATCTCCATCAAACTTGCTTTTTATTTATAATTGAACAAAAGCGAGTCTGAATGGGTATACTTAGTCGTGGAGCATTCCGAGTATTTGCTTTAGGGATCGTTCCTGCGCATCTGCTTCCTTTATAGCAGTTCTTGCTCCGGTTCCATAAGGTATAGCTCTTGCCTCGGCTTCGCCTTTGAAATCGGAGACTGTTCCAATTTCCTACTGAGATAGGCAAGCGGAGGGAGAACTAGACGTATCTTGCTAGGCAAAGACAGGTTAGAATGGATAGCTTCGCGAGGTGCCGCGCAATCTGCTGCTGCTGGGTTGAGGAAAGACTAAACCCATTTCGCCCAGGAAGGATTGATTGCGAAACCTACCAAGAATGAATTGGACAGGATGGATCATAGGATCAGATGTGATCTCTGGTGTCTCCACCATAATGCCCAGGTTGGAACATGAAATGATATTGATTGGCAAAAAAAGAAGGGAACAAGCAACGGACATAGAATAGAGAGGCAAAGAAAGAAGGCAAGCTGAGGTGGAGGGAAGCTAGGATCGACTCGGTCTCCGGAGCTGTAACCATAGTTTGCGGGGGTCCGAAGGAGAAAGTCGTAGCTTGTGTGTTTCTGGAATCTGGATTGGCTTCTTCTTCCGAAGGGACCCTGCCCACGCACGGAAAGCAAGCGCCAGTGGCGGTACGGCCTGAGCTATCTAGGCAAGAGTCGTCCGAGACAGAAACAAGTGGTACTGACTACACGGATGCCACTCGAACTGCCCATATAGGGGGAGCACGTCGCATGGGAAGAATCGGCGTTTAATGCGGGCATTGTTTCAAGTAGGCATTCTAGTAGTAAATGGACATGACAAGTAGTGGAGAGTACAGAGTACTACTCCAAGCGAGACTCGTCTAAGGGTTCAAAACCTGTGACAGCGGATGCGGACGGTACTGAATGGCGGGTTGGTGAACCAATAGGAAGGCCAGGGGCATACGGTTTGAACCGAAAGAGAGGCTGAACCAAGGAAGCAACCATACTGACTGAAGCCAGAAGAAGCGTGGGGACTTTCAGACAGAACGGAAGAGAGGGAAGGGAGCTCAACCGGTAGATCAGAGGGCGCTCATACCTGGCCAGCTAGCCTATTTTATTCCGTCCATCTAGGTTAGGTAGTTCATCAGAGCAGCTAGAGCCCTCGCCCACGGATAAAGTAGGGGTGTAACAGGGAATACAATACCAAAAGAATCACTATTCGATAAGCCAACAACGGATCAAACTCCGGAACAAGCCAAGCAAACTCCAGCCCGGGAAACTACGGCCAAGCATAGGATACGGAGGCCTTTTTATAGTATCTCTTATCGTAGTACGAGATCTTTGATTTGCAACATCAGTCTCTCTCCGGAGAGCCCTCTGCTGACCGAACCTACTGTTATGAAGGCAAGCAACCACAATGGAGTAGGGCTTCTAAGTGCGTAGTCTGTTTCCAAGCTCTGATAAGCGAGTCAAGCTTTCTCATCTCAGGAACAAGTCGACTAAGGCGATGCGATGGGGCATATCCGATCTTCCAATCGTTGATCTAGTTGAAAATGAGCAAATGACATTTCTCTGTAAATAAGGAAAGAAAGGCTAGTCCTACTGACACTGAACCTTCAGAGGCCGCGACGACTTTCCGCAGGTCTCTCGTCGAAATGAGAAGCTAGCGAAACAGCGGTTGGTGTGCAGTCAACTACGTCGAACCTCACTCTGTCCCCTTAATTAGGAATTATTAATTAATATTTTTATTTTGATAGGTGAATCAGGTTTTCTGTGTAATCTGAGGTGAGGAGATTCGTTTCCCCTTTCTTATAATTACGTTAAATAATAATATAGGGATCGAACTAGCTTTGCGCCACCCTATCCCGGTGCCAAACAAAAAGGAGTCCCTAGCAGTACCGACTGTTGTGTCTTCGGCATCGAAAGCAGCAGCAGTCACCTCAAATGGGTTGGGTTCGCTCGAAGTCGTCGCGAGTTTGAAGCTTCAACACAGTCACTCCTTGCCTTGGTATTAGTAGCTCGTTGCTACAACTTCTCTTTGGCTCGCCCCTATCTCTAAAGGGGCTTACTCACTTCACTCGCTCTTGTTCAGTAGCGGTTTCTTCATTCTTTAGATAGCAGCGCGAGAGCTCTGAACTTTCATTCAGGTCTTTACTTTAGTTCCAGTCGAATCGCGAGCAAAGCTCGACACTGCTAGCGAAGCTCTACGACAGAGCATTTCCATTATTTCAATTCTAGAACCAACTGCTCTCTCTCTTTCCGGCTTAGCCTACCGCTCCGTGGGCTTCTATCCCCCTGGTGTACGAAAGCAGCGAAGGAAGAGGAGCACAACCGTCACTTGCGAAGCGAACAAAGAAAAAAATGCTCAAACAAAGCAAAGGGGCGCTCGTACACTATCCGTTCTGTGGTGCCCCTAGCGCAGCGCTCAAACAAGCCCTCTGATCCTGAGGTGAGGGTGGGGAGATTGCTCTCCCGCACACGCTGAGCGCCTCCGAATGGAGTGTTGTTTAGCCGTGTCTAGACGCGACATAATCCGCAGTGATCTATGATTATGTTTACGTCGTCTTAGTTCCTTTTGGTTAGGTTAACCCTTAACCTCAGTGACTAAGTTAGCATCTTGGAAGCCCCCCCCTGTGTAGTGTTATAGCTACGCAATAGGGCGAGTCGAATGTTACATGAGTATTCATAATGACTCCTTAAGTAGCCTGGTGCAAAAGCCCAACGACTAGTAAGTGTAGTTAATTATGTCTAAAACTTTCTTTCAATCTTTATTGGATATTATATTATTGAAAGGCTAAGTGTGCTTATGAACATAGGAGTTCCAGAGAACCAGATAGGAAGAAAAGACCCAGAGGATTCTTTTGAAGCAGCATGACTAGACTCACGGATTTGTCTTGAAAACTTTTTCTCATTGGTAGTTGGAGTACCAAACCGGTCTAATCTCTTTGGCAAGCGCCATCGCCTTTTTCACTCTGGATTTGACCTCAGTAGCATTCCCAACTACATGCTTTTATTCTTCATTTTTGTTTATTTGACTAGGAATTACTCCCTTTTTAACCCTATCCGATTCTTTACTTATAGTCTCTACCTTTGTATCTGATGTTCCTGCACCCTTTGCTTTAGCATATCCATCTGGATGGCAGTGAAGAAGCATAATAGCCTTCTCCATAAGTCTAACTATAACCATTGGTTGGTTCAATGTAATTAGGATCACCTTCTATCTTTGGACTGATTATCTACATTACCTGAGACTTGGGGTTCTTCTTCAACTGTCTCAGAAACCTAACATTGCTCTGTCGAGGATGAGGAGCCTCTGACTGCCAGAACAGAACAAGGACCTTCTCTGATGACGCAACCTTCACAAGAAGGGAATTCGGAATCATAAGACGACTTTGCAACAAAGAGAAAAAGAGTGCTTTCTCAGAAAAGAAAGAGAGATTGGCATTCCTCCGATCAGCATGAGAGCTCGATCCAGCTGAAAGCGATCCCTCAGAAAGTCCTTATAAACGGACTGCTCCTCTATGTGCTCCGAGACCCTCTCCTTGCTCGAGGGAAGATGTGCGGTTCTCTGCTTCAGCCGCGGGCTGAACACAGGAATTCCAAGCAAAGAAAGATGATTCAGTGGAGTAATACACTGTGTGGGACGGAGTAAGGGCCCATCGAAGAAAGAAGAAAAGACTGCCTCTTTTTTTTCTGTCTTACATGGACTCCGGTCTCTCTACCTTCAGCGTGCCAAATCCCAATCTGCAACAGAGCGAGTAGCCTGGTCAACGAGTGCGAAGGGAGCTTTGGTTACGGTTTTTCTATCGTAGGAAGTGTAGTCGCCAAAAGGCGAGTTGAACGAAGGGCCTAGGGAAGTCGGGGCTGAGCAACCTTTCTCTAGCTTTTTCAGTGGGGGAACTTGGCCTGGGAGGGGCTTCAGATGAGCTCCTTCGAGATCTCAAAGCGGAAATCCTCCGGTTTATGGAACACTTACAGAATATCGATGCACCGGCTATTCCCCATCATGTGCAGCTCCTAGGATCACAGCTTTTATTGCATCAACAGCTGATTCAATTGCTAGTCCTCCAACACCGCTTACGGATGAAGTTCCGCTTGCATTCTCTTCTTTTTCTTTCTATATATATGTCATATGCTTTCACAAAAGGAAAGAAAGCTGGGCAGAAAATGGTCGCTTGGAACTCCACTCTCACTATGGGACGGAGTAGCTTTACTATTTATATTTCTAGTAAGGGGAAGTAGGTCGATTGAATTGATCCCTATCCCTACCAGTCTTTGGAACTAAATGGAACCCGTTCTCTTTGATATGTAGTTCCCATGGCACTGACCCAGAAGAACCACATCTGTCTCAAGCTCAAGCCGACCCAACCCGAAGAAAACTACTGAATCAGAATCAGCTCTTGGGATAGGAATTCAGCCAATCTTTCCCATTTGAAAGAAAAATTCCCGGGAAAATGCAACTGTATCGATTTCAATGTCCGTCTATAGGCTAAAATTGACTTGCAGCCTAACCGGCACATTTACATTCATCTTCCTCTCGAAGGGCTTACGACGCTCGAATAAGCATCCCAATCAGCTGTTACTCTTAGAGAATACGCTTTTTTCAGGTTTGAAGGAAGAATGCGCTCTTGGGAATCGAATAGGACAGATAGTTTCTCATCTCGGGCAAATGAATGGAAGGAAATCCCCTCTCCAAGTGTGTGACTCTTTAGGGGAAAATCCCGGCCTGGGGCCTTCGCGTCCGCCCTGTACTCTGCTTAAGCACTAGAACGAGCAACCAAACTCCGTTTTTGACTTTCAAAAGAAGTGACGAGATTTCAACCCACCAACTGAACCCTTTGCGGTAGCCGGTGTCGGCTAGCAAGTTTTGGTAACACAGGTATGGCTCCGTCCGAGGATCAGTTATAGCGTAGGTAGTGAGTAGATGAATTGACGGTCCGGCCC